TTAGATAATTGATTTATATGGACCTTTTGCGCTTGAAACCATACCGAAAAATAACATTGCCATAAATTAACAAAATAATATTTCCATTTATTCATCAGAAGCGGCGTATCCTTTGTTACCAGAATGAATTTTCCGTGATATCTAACATAATGTATGAAAGGATCCTTGAACAACCCTAGGATCGCCGGAAAATTTTTAACAAAGACTTTTAAAAAATGTTGTATTTTTCCATAGAATAAAATCCGCTCAAAAAGGACTTCATAAGATGTCGATCGTAAATGCGAAGATCGCTTGCGTAGAAAAAAAAAGATGGATTCGTATTCACATACATGAGAATTATATAAGAACAAGAAAAATCTTGGATTCAAAATAGATTTTTTTTTTTTATCAAAATTCTTCCAATTACAATACTGGTATAGACAGAACCGAAAAAAATGCAAAGAAGAGGCATCTTTTACCCGGTAACGTAGGGTTTCAACCAAGATTTCTAGATGGATAGGGTAAGGTATTAGTACATCTAACACATAATTAAAATGTGATAATTTGTCTTCTAAAAAGGGAAATACTGAATGAATTGATTGTAAATTATCAGATTTTTTTAATTCTTTTCCTTCGAAAGAGGATCCTAATCTTAGGGAAAATGGAATTTCTATAATCACTGCAAATAAAACAGATATCATTTGATAATAGAAAAGATTGCTATGCCCCAAAAAGGTATTTTGATTCAAATCCTTAGTGGGACTAATCAAACGATTCTGTTCATACATTCGCAAAATTAAGCGTTTCACAATTAGTGAACTATATTTTTTATTATAATCCGCATTTTCCACTAAAAAAGAGTGATTTCTATTTAATCTATTTAAACCGTGATCATAAGCAAGTACATAAATATACTCCCGAAAAAAAAGTGGATATAGAAAACTATGTTGCTGAACCCCATCGAGCTCTAAATATCCTTGAAATTTCTCCATTTGGATTGAAATTCTATTTGAACTGAAAGTAAAGTCTTTATTTTCTTGAGTTATGAAATGACACATAGTGCGATATAGTCAAAATAAGGTATTAGATTACGAAAGCAATAGATACCTCATAAACAGGTAGACTGCTAACCGGATTCTCTATGTTTAATCGGTTTCTGTTCGTTATATTATAGAATAACAAAACAAGATTATTAGAAATCCTTTATTTTTTTAACCTAATCGCTCTTTTGATTTTGGAAATATATATTTTTATCAATATACTGCTTCTTTTACACATCCATTTCCAACCTAATCCAAACGGACTAGAGAAAAAAATAATTAGGACTCATGAAAAAATTGATAATAACACGCAAGAAAAAAATTCCTTCCCATACCCGTATTAGGCACTAATCTATTTTTAACATTTAATTAGATCGGGTAATTTTTCAAATTACGAATGGAAGCTCGTTTCTTTTTTTTTTCCTTAAATAAGGAAAACTGGTTTTTTTATCCATCCATTTATATTTATTCACTCGACCCAAATTGGAATTCCTTTTTTTTTATCGACACCGAAAACAAGGTTGTACCGATAAGAAAATAAAAAAAATTATCTGAATTCTCCCTTGATACGACATGCTATTTTTTCCATTCATTCCTTTCAGGATCAGTCGTGGTCTTACAAACTCTACCGCAGATCTGGACGAATCCTTTTCTTCATACAAATGTGTAAAAGATGCTAGTCGCACTTAAAAGCCGAGTACTCTACCGTTGAGTTAGCAACCCCCCAAAAAACAAAGTACTGCAAATATGTAGATACAACCAGAAAAAAAAAAAAGAAAAATCCAGCCATGTGTGCGTCAGGAATAAATTGATCCGTTTCTCTATGAGAGAATTATATTTGGTCGATACACTGTTGTCAATATGATTGTGAATTTTTAATATAGCGAAAAGAAGAGAAAAAAAAAAAAAAAAAGCTTAACCCCTTGGTTTGTTAGTTCCTACAATGAATGAAAACTAAGCCAGGTAGAGTAATCTCAAATATTTTTATACTTTTTTAGACCCTTTTTTATGACCTCTAATTTTTTATATACATATAATAATATATGTGGGAATTTTAGATTTTATTCAGAATTACTATATTATTTTGTATACAGTCTTTTTTTTATTTATACAAAAATGAGAATTTTTTTTAGAATTTATATAGATCCAAAATTATTTTTAGAAATTTGTTTATGATTAGAAAACATAGTAGTTGTTAACAGGGGATTTTTTAGTATTCGTACCTTAGGAAGAATACTACTAATAAATCGAAATTCTAATAAATAAACAGAAATATGATGGAAGCAAAAGAGGGGGAAAGAGTAGATAAAATTTTCTACCAAGCTATATATGAGTCTTTCACATCCTCTTTTTTATATTTCCTTAATTAATTCAATTTCGTTTTATTAAGACTTAATTACGTAAAAATTCCTGCCTTCTTTGAAATATCATGAACTGTTTTTGTTGGTTGAGCGTCTTTTTTAAGGAAATCGAGACTAGCAGGAAGATTTAAATCAGTTTTATTAGTTATATCGGATCATAAAAACCCACTTTCCAAAGATCTCTTCGGAATCGAACATCAATTGCACCGATTCAATAAACGTGGGATAGATGTATATGAATAATACCCCCCAACCTATAAGAGGCTTTGGCCTCGTACGGCTATAGAAAAACAATTCAATGAGTAGAAGTGAACTCTCTGAATAAAATTTAAATATTAAATAGATTAATAAAAGATTAATAAATAAAAAAGCCTGTATTGAAACCCTAAATATTTTTTTTTTCAGAAAAAGCATTCATAACCTTCGTACTCTCGTAACTCAAGTTAAAGAACTCTCAAATATCTCAACAGAGAATCCTTAAGTACTTTGAATCCTTAAGTACTTTTTTTATTGAGTAGTCTCTAACCTTTTTTTGTTTGTCTCATTTTTTAGAATCAATTTTGATTCTTCATTATGATTTAGTTGTTCAAACAAGTAAAAACTGGATTCCCTTGTTTCAGGATTCTTTATCCTTACTTTTAATCTTTGGAGTTCGACATGACTTCAGTGATCTTGAATCGTTTTATTAAAAAAGGGCAGCAACAAGCCCCTTAATTTTGTTTATGATTTCTTTTAGTTCTATCAAAGAATCATACAAACGCTTTATTCACGCATGATAGACTTTTTATTCACAGAATTTTACAATTTTAAGAAAATTTCCTTTTCCATTGTAAAATTACTTGAAAGGGCTTTTTTTTTCAATATCAAAATAATAAAGACTTACGAAGTTGTTCCAACTTATTGATTCGCACTAACCCTCGATCCTTACTCCTGCGAAAGGAATAAAAACTTTCTATTCACCTCGAGTTCCATCCTGTACTCTTTTTTATATTCAAAAAAAAGTGTATAACTCTAGTAAAGTAAAATAGAACAAAAAATGTCGCGCCAAGAGCACCTATATAAAAAGTGGCGGATCAAAAAATCCACAGCAAATAATGTCCTTCAATTCAAGTGGCACGTGACTTTCTACCACATCGTTTTAAACGAGGTTTTACCATAACATTCCTAGAGTTTGTATAATTTATTCAATTATGGAATCATGAATAGTCATAGTTCAGGCAATATATCGTAATCTATACTTTTTCGTTATCTATGAATGGAATAGTGAATTTACGCGTAAAAGGGTTAGTCAAAATTCAAATGAATCCCATATTAGATTGTATATATGTAAAATCAAAATTTGAATAGAAATATAGATATATATACAATCTATCCATTTTTTTTATTAAAACTCTTAGAATCCACGGTTATCCCTTACTTACCCGCATCACACACAAATAAAAAAAGAAAATAGAATTTTTTGAATTCGGTTGAAATGATGAAAAATAAGTAAATTCTTCTTTTCATTTCAATATTTTATTCTTAAAAAACATTGGATTTTTAAACAGAAAGAAAAAGATGGTGTACAAAGGTAATAGAAGATTGCTTCCGTAATCACTGTACTCTGGGACGGAAGGATTCGAACCTCCGAATAGCGGGATCAAAACCCGTTGCCTTACCGCTTGGCTACGCCCCATTTCTATTTTTATTGAAGACTACTAAAAGAGTAATATTGCTATTGGTTGTTCGTCAATTCAATTTTAGCCCAAATTAAAGATTACATTGGTGCTCGAGTTTTTACACGTGTAGATAGTAAATCAAACTTACTTTGATTGATCATTACATAAAATTCAATTAAGATATTGTATGAAAATATTATTTCTTTCATTCTCATAAGAGAATGAAAGGATTTTTGATTGAGTAAGTTTAACAAAGTCTTTTTAGACTATCTTTCTTTATTTTTTTTCCTTATATAAAAAATATATTAATAACTCAATCAAAATCAAATTATCCACAAGAACACCAATTTTTGTTATGCTTAATATATTTAATTTGATCTGTATTTGTTTTAATTCTGCCTTCTTTTCAAACACTTTTTTAGTCGCCAAATTGCCGGAGGCCTACGCCTTTTTGAATCCAATCGTAGATGTTATGCCCGTAATACCTCTTTTCTTTCTTCTCTTAGCCTTTGTTTGGCAAGCAGCTGTAAGTTTTCGATGAAATTCTTAATACTGTCTTAGAAAAATTAACGGTTTTTATTCTTAACAACAATTCAAAAGATAAAAAAAATATTGATGTATGAACAAACTCTCAATTCAAAGATTAAGTTTTTTTGGTAACCATACTAAATATAGGTCATTCTATTTCATCAATTTTTGCTTCTTTTCCCTAAATGAAAGAACCAAATTAGATTAGAGTTTACAAAAAAAATATCTAGATGTTGGTATGCAAATCTGTTTGAATATGAAAGACTCGACTATGATCTTATTACAAATGACTTTCTGAAACCTTTTTTATTTATTAGTATCAAAAATAGAGAATCTATTATCTTTTTTTTTTTTTTAGTAAGATCTTGGAGATTGTGTAATGCTTACTCTAAAACTTTTTGTATACACTGTAGTTATATTCTTTGTTTCTCTATTCATATTTGGATTCCTATCTAATGATCCAGGACGTAATCCGGGACGTGAAGAATAAAAAAAAAAAAAAAAGTTTTTTATTGCTTTATTTAATTAATGTAAATGCTTGAAGTTTATTAGATTTTATCTATTACACATTATCAAAAGGAGAAAGGGAAAGAGAGGGATTCGAACCCTCGGTACGATTAACTCATACAATGGATTAGCAATCCAACGCTTTAGTCCACTCAGCCATCTCTCCTAATTGAAAAGGGATACTTATTAGGTTCCATTAGACAAAAAAAGGCTTAAAAAAAACCTTCTCCACTTGATTCTTCAAAATTTTTTTTTTTTTAGATTATTGTTTATATTATATATATATTTTTTTGCATTTTCTATATTTTATTATATATATTATAATTGTTTTTATTATATAAATATATTTCTCATCTATTTTAAATATATAATTAATATTACTATTATATAACTTTTTTTATAGAACTTTCTCAGTAATTATATTTACATAAAACAATAAAAAATGTAGATAACGATTAGATAAAGAAAAGGCTCAAACTCGAAAGAGAAATAAATAAAACTACAATAATAGAGAATCCTTTTTTCTGTTGTCTCGTCCAAACACAAGTAAAAGATTTTTTTATTTTAATAGCCTGGCCTGGTCAGTCCCCAGCCGGGCCTTTTTTTGTTAAAGTTAAAAAGACTCATCCGATGGATTTTTAGCCAAAAAAGATCTGAAATCAAAAAAATGGAATCCCCCGCTTTTACTAATTTTATTAAGTGAACGCTAGTATTTTCTAAAATTTTTGTTCATATTTTTTTATTACACTCCCGATTACTTTGTTCGACAAAAGGTCTTTTTATATGCAATAATTGCATTGTAGCGGGTATAGTTTAGTGGTAAAAGTGTGATTCGTTCCTTTCACCCCTTTAATAGTTAAAGGGTCTCTCGGTTTTATTAATTTTCCGATAAAAAACTTTATTTCTTAAAAGGATTTAGTCCTTTACCTTTCAATGAAAGATTCAAGGAAGATTTTAGATTCTCGTAATTTGTATCCAAAGACTCTAATTAATCATAAATTTGGATTATGAAATTCCGAAACATAATTTTTGAATTGGATGACGATTTACAATTCAATAAGTATAACAAGAGGATCCATGGATAAAGCTAGAAAAGTTTCTTTCTAATCGTAACTAAATCTTCAGTTCTATTCATTGTTTGGTATAGAAAAAATTGAAGCAAAATAGCTATTAAACGAGAACTTTGGTTTACTAAAGACATCGACATATTATATTGTTTTAGCTCGGTGGAAACAAAATACTTTTCCTAAGGATTACGTTAAATAGAAATAAAGAACGAAGTAACTAGAAAGATTGTTCGAGTTCCCCTTTTCTATCTTCTAGAAGGATCATCTAGAAAGCAAAATTTTCTGTGAAAACATCCAGACGGAAAAAAGCTAACATAGATGTTATGGGTAATTTTTGATTTGGGAATTTCTCCATCCATCATAAAGGAGCCGAATGAAACCAAAGTTTCATGTTCGGTTTTGAATTAGAGACGTTAAAAATATAAAAATGATCAATCTACGTCGACTAAAACCCTTAGCCTTCCAAGCTAACGATGCGGGTTCGATTCCCGCTACCCGCTCTAAATTGCCCTTTTCTTTTCTTTTAGTCGAGACGATTTTATCTATTAGAATTGTCTAATAGCAATTGTGTAGTGAATTAACTTCACTACACAATTGCTAAAAAGATTTCGCACTTTTTTTTACTGTAAAAAAAAAGGGAAAAGCGTCCATTGTCTAATGGATAGGACATAGGTCTTCTAAGCCTTTGGTATAGGTTCAAATCCTATTGGACGCAATATCAATATTAAATATATTGATATTTCTCTATTATTTCCATTTCTATATATTTTATGGAATATATTTTCATTCTATTTATAAAAAAGATAAGAAATAAATAGAATAAGAAAGAAATTCTGAATGCTTTCAGATTTAATATTAAACAGATATTAGTTATATACTTCTTTCTATTATATATATACTTAACTTATATACTTCTATTTTTAGAATTTCTTAAAAATTTAATTAAAGAAGAAAATTGATTTAAAGAATCAAAAATAAGAATGATCCTTTTCTTTTTTTATAATTTCTCCTGAAGTAGAAAACGTTCCAGTTGCTTTTGAATACCTTCTTTCAAAACGCTTTCTGCTTCAGCGGTTAATGTCTTGGTAGAGGATATGATTTCTTGGAACTGAGGTTTATTCGTTTTTAAGTAAGTGCGCAACTGAACAAGAAATTTTCTTACTTGTCCAATTTCTAATCCATCCAAATAACCATTTGTTCCGGTATAAATGGTGATTATCTGTTCTTCCACTGTGAGAGGGGCTGATTGGGATTGTTTCAGTAACTCACGCAATCGTTGACCTCTTGCCAATTGATTCTGAGTAGCTTTATCGAGATCAGAAGAAAATTGGGAAAAGGCTTCTAATTCAGCGAATTGAGC